TTCATTTGGCCGAGGACTTCCAAAAACATCGTAAGCTAAACCCGTACTGACGAATAACCAACCCGCAATGAATAGGGAAGGTATAGTAATGCTATGAATGACCCAGTATCGAATACTAGTAATAATATCAGCAAAAGAACGTTCTCCCGTGCTTCCAGACATGCTGAGCTCCACAAATTCTTGTATGTTCAAAAAAAAAGGCGGGCCGACTCCGTTAAAGATGGAATCAGTAAATCTAAAACTACTGATACTGGATCTTTGTGAGATCGTCAATCTTGTACCAAAGGTGTATTTAGAGTAGACCGAATCAGTATAGCTATCCTTCCTATAGCGCAGCAACGCAGCCTCGATCATTACCGAAAGGAAATGCTATTGCTATATCTTCCTTGTCTATGTATAAATTTATTTTCCTTAGAATATAAGATTAAGTAAGGTTTATATTAGTGGATTCATCATAGTAATAGAAAGTAAAGATCTTGAATGGATGGGCTCTAATAATTAATGAGAGATATCATGATTAAAAGATCTCATTATATTCATAATATTCCATTATATGTTATGTGAAATCTATAAATGGTGGTTCGGTTCATATTTTATTTTTTTGAATCCTCTCGTTTTATTAAAGTAATTGGTAATTGTTCGTTCATAGAACAAATATGCTGATACTATTTCATTTTAAACATTTTAAACTTCTAAACTGAAGTTATTATTACTATTCTAAATAGTAATTATTAGAAATGGAAATTCTTATTACTATCCCTATCTATTTAATTCTTTACTTTTTCATTGGCTAATTGGAATTAATATATTAGAATTATATTTCATATTTTTTATTCTTCTTTTTTTTTTTTAGTGTCCGTCTATAATGACTGATTAATCAAGAACTTTCAATTGGAACTCAACGAATTCTTTCAATTAGTTTTTCTTACCGTCATATCTGGATTGAGACTTAGGTAAATGTTTTATTCATATATGTAGTAAAAGAACATATCTAATTTAGCTCTTTCATGCCTATTCTAACTAGTTATTTTGGTTTTTTACTGGCTGCTTCAACTATAACCCCAGCTATATTTATTGGTTTGAACAAGATACGACTTATTTGAAATAATGAAAGAAATGAAATTCAATAAACAATTTCAAAAAATAAAAATCAAAGCCTCTCCTAATATTTCATTTCAGGTATTCTATGGTTTCTTCCCACGTCAATTGCCAATTCATGGTCATTGAGATTCATGGATAATTCAGATTAATATTTAGGGATAGATCTTACCTCTCTTTTTATTCCCTAAAGCAAATCGAAATGATTGAAGTTTTTCTATTTGGAATCGTCTTAGGTCTAATTCCTATTACTTTAACAGGATTATTTGTAACTGCATATTTACAATACAGGCGCGGTGATCAGTTGGACCTTTGATTAAGTAACATCTCTTTTTTTGATTGACCTCCTCTTTGTAGGAGGTCAAATTTAAGTTGCAATTCTACTTTGTTTTGTTAAGTTATTTCATTGTAATTCGACATAACATAAACGGAATCACGCTCTGTAGGATTTGAACCTACGACATCGGGTTTTGGAGACCCGCGTTCTACCGAACTGAACTAAGAGCGCTTTCTTATATCCTATAAAAGTAGATACGATTGTAAAGAAAAGGATTTTTTTAACCCCGAGGGTTTTGTGTGCATATAGTATGCAAAAATGAAAAATTATGTCCAAAATTTCCCGATCTTATTCAATGAATACCTCCTAACTGTCCATAGGAGAAAGAATAGGTAGGGATGACAGGATTTGAACCTGTGACATTTTGTACCCAAAACAAACGCGCTACCAAGCTGCGCTACATCCCTTTTAAAGATTGTTGTACAGTGTCCATTGTATAAAATCCATGTCTTGTTTTCCACATCCTTCTTTTTTGCTCTACCATCTCTATATAGATAGGTAGATAATTTTTTTGTCATTTTCTTTTAGAGGGCGACAAAATGGAATCTGCTGGATCATTGTACATATATATGCATTTTAGTTAGTAATTCCTAATTAGAATTTCATTTCAAGCAAAAACAAATAATCTTGAACTAAAATTCAAATATCGGGTTATCTATGATCTATGTATTAGAGACTATATATGTATTACAATATACAATATAAATAAAGAATTGAAATAAATAAGAAAAAAAAAAAAAAAAAGAAAAGACGAAGGAGGATTTTCAATGCGAGATATAAAAACATATCTCTCAACGGCACCTGTGCTAACCACTCTATGGTTTGGGTCTTTAGCAGGTCTATTGATAGAAATTAATCGTTTATTTCCAGATGCCTTGTCATTCCCTTTTTTTTCATCTTGATTGAATTCTTTTATTGATCTGTGAAAAAATGAAGAAGATTTGAGATACAATTCTACGTAACATGGCTCCAATTTCGCCTCCTTTTTCTTTTCTATTCTCAAAAAAGAAAGAGAAAGAGTGTATCGAACCTCAGTCAAAATACAGTGAATCTACGATAGAATTTTGGGGAAAATAAATGGAAATGTGGATCCAGTCTAGGGGCGGTTCCACGAAATTCTAACATAGAAAGAAGAAGAAGATACTGAGATTAGGATAGGAAGAATTCATAGTTAGAAAAAATTGTATTAATTAATTATTTAATTATTATGATATTCGTAATATTATTCTATTAGTAATATTATTCTATTAATGAATATGACTCTTTTTCTTTATAGTTATATTAATTAATAGTAATTCTTTTTTAGATTATAGTACTTAGAAGTCATTCGAATTATTAGAATTAGAAAAAGAAAATATTTACAAATTCCATTTCTAGTTAATAACTTTTATTAATATAGTTTATTAATATAGTTAATACAGTATAGATATAGAATGTAGATTCTTTTTTCTTTTCTTTTTCTTTGGTTCGGATCAAAAAGAAAATGAAGAGAGTTCTAAAGTGAAGTCGATCCAAAATGAAAAGGAGGTTCATGGCCAAGGGTAAAGATATTAGAATTATAGTTATTTTGGAATGTACCTGTTGTGTTCGAAAGGGTGTCAATAAAAAATCGCCGGGCATTTCTAGATATATTACTCAAAAGAATCGACACAATACACCCAATCGACTAGAATTTAGAAAATTTTGTCGCTATTGTCAAAAGTATACAATTCATGGGGAAATAAAGAAATAGATGTAACGGAATGCTTGTGTTATTTTTACAAGTAGTGGGAAGACTAAGAACTTTACATCTTAACATATATAATACAAACCAAATCCTATTTTGGTCGAATCTTAATTAAATGAATAAAAAAAAGTATTCTATTTTATAGATTATTTTCTATAGATATATAGAAGGAATAAACAAACCATGGATAAATCCAAACAACCTTTTCGTAAATCCAAGCGATCTTTTCGTAGACGTTTACCCCCAATCGGATCGGGGGATCGAATCGATTATAGAAACATGAGTTTAATTAGTCGATTTCTTAGTGAACAAGGAAAAATATTATCTAGACGGACAAATAGGTTAACTTTGAAACAACAACGATTAATTACTATTGCTATAAAACAAGCTCGTATTTTATCTTTGTTACCTTTTCGTAATAATGAGAAACAATTGGAGAGAGTGGAGTCGATCCCTAGAACTACTGGTCCTAGAACCAAAAATAAATAGATAGACTCTTCAAAAGTCCAATCGGAACTCAAGCTCATATTAATATGAATTTTTTGCTCAAAAAAACTAGAATCCAGATTTGATTCTTGTATTATAAACTCTAAAATTATAAATAAAGTAAAAATGGGGAAGAAATCTTTTTTTCTTGAAAGATGTTCGTTTATTCCTACTACTCAAATCTTCATTTCTTTTTCTTCTATCTTCCCGGAGTCCATTCTCCGGGAAATCCTGTTTCAATCATTCTTGTTTCCTGTATAATAATTAAGATTCTTTTATTCCTTTATTTGATTTGTATTCTTTTTTTTTTTTTTTTATTTTTGATTAATGATTTTCTTTGAAATAATATCAAAACAATTCTTATTTGATAGGGCTATTTGCGCAAGTATTTTACGATTCAGAAGCAATTGTCTCTTGTACAGATTGTGTATGAATAGGCTATAACTATAGAATAGCCTATCCTCACGAGTTACCGCATTTATCCGAGTGATCCACAAACGACGAAAATCTCTCTTTTTCCTGCTCCTATTTCGATGAGAAGAAACCAAAGCTCTCATTCTTTGTTGAGTAGTTGTTCGAGTAAGTCTTGAATGAGCCCCTATAAAGGTTGATGCAAATAAACGAATCTTTTTTCGACGTCTCCGAGCTGTATATCCTCGTTTAACTCTGGTCATTGAATCAAATCAAATGAAATTTTCTTGAATAACTAATTGATTTCTCTTCTTTCAGTCATCCTTTTCCTCCGGTCGATTAATAACAAAACGGATTCTTCCGATATATAAAATATAAATTCCAATGGCTTTTGCGACTATGACCTTCCCGACCACGATTTTTTCTTTCTTCAAGGTAGGTATCTCGCCTGGAAATAAGAAATTAAAATGCTACTAAATAAAAAAGAATAGTGGGTTTCCTCGTTTCTATGGTAACTTCTGAAACGGTGAGGTCCTCTCTATACACCGGAGCCTCTTCTTTCATTTCATCGAATTTTATCGTGAACTTGTATAGTTCACACTCTTTGGCTCTACCCATTCATTTTTCAATTAGAATTCTTTTTTCAATTCTAATTATAAAGTAATAGTCCTTTTCACAAAAAAGCTATCCATACAGTGACGGCATTTAATTCGGAAAGTTGGCTAGGTAGCTGACCCTGTTAGTCCGTTTTTTCAAGAAAAGGAATAGGAGCATAACCTTTTTCCTCCGCTTAATGGATAACTATTTGTTACCAATGGAGAATTCCTTCTCATCTCAAATGGAGTGATTGGATTTTCACCAATAGAAACCATAAATTCATAACATAATTAAGTAGATTATAGATCTTCATTTTTAGATACTAGTCAATTAAAAGGCCGTCTTTCACTATATCTATCCTAATTCATTGGTAGTGGTCGTTGATACTGTAAAAAACTTTTACATTTTTCAAACTCATGATCTGAAATGAACGAGTCGCACATACACCCTAGTACATGTTCCTCGACGCTGAGGACATCCTCGAAGAGCGGGAGATTTCGTGACATTTCTTATTGGCTGTCGTGCGTTTCTAATAAGTTGTTTAATGGTTGGCATGGCGTGTCTATAGAATCTCATTCTAGATAGAATAGAGCGGGGGGTTGGTTTAGATCGATCTTAACCTGATGGTTGATGATTATGAATGATTTCTATTCACACGGGAAATTCCAATTTTTAAAAGGAATTCGTATATTTATATGGAATCCCCAGTATTATCATTTTCGACCGCTACAAGATCAACGATGCCATGAGCTTGGGCTTCTGTTGCTGACATAAAAACATCCCTTTCCATATCTTCGGATATAACCCATAAAGGGTTGCCCGTTCTTTGTACATAAACTTTTGTGAGAGTTTCGCGAAGCTTCAATAGTTCTTCTGCTTCCAGAATAAATTCTCCTGCTTGTGCCTCGTAAAAAGAACTAGCAGGTTGGTGAATCATAACCCTGATGATATTGATATAACATCATGAATGGTTCTTCTATCTATATATTGCACGATTGGGTTAAAGTATTAAAGTAAGGGGGAATCAAAAGAACAATAAAAAATAGAATTAAACAACCGTACGGGCATCTTTTGTACATTGCATACGGCTCTGCAATGGAATTTATCTTTTCGATAGAAGCTATTCTATCGAAAAGAATAAATAGAACCTATCCGATCCAAATAGTTAAATGATCCATTTACCACCCTTCCTTTCGTAGTAGTTAAAAAGATACTATGATGGTTCTGTTGCTTTATATATTTATCTCGTCTGTGGTTTAGCAATCCCAAAGTTTTTTTTGATAGGATCCAAGAAGGATCAAATGATTTTTTCCATTTTTTTTTAACTCTTTCTCTCATAACATAAAAAGAAGAAAGAGACTTCTGGTGTGGAAGAATAATGGTTTGTGACGCTGAAATTGACTCTTGCTTGACACATAAAATCAAATTGGGAATAACCCTTCTTTCATACTACTATCTCGATACAAAATCTCATGTTAGAAAAAAACAATAAAGGTTTGTTCATATCGAACTCGAATTGCCATGCTATTATTACTTATTCTTTATTTGATTCATATTCGATACAGCGAAGGCATAGTATTCTTTTTTTTTTTCAAATAAAAAAACTCATTGGCGCCAAGCGTGAGGGAATGCTAGACGTTTGGTAATTTCTCCTCCGACCAGAACGAAAGATCCCATTGAAGCGGCTAATCCCATACATATTGTATGTACATCCGGTGACACAAATTGCATAGTATCATAAATGGCTATTCCTGGTATTACCCATCCGCCTGGAGAATTTATAAACAAATAAAGATCCCTAGTATCATCTTCTATGCTGAGATATATCATGAGACCAACAAGTTGATTCGAGATCTCGCTATCAACCTCTTGGCCTAAAAAAAGTAATCTTTCTCGATGAAGTCGGTTGATTAGGGCAAAATTGTATCCCTGAGGAACCGTACGTGCACCTTTGGATGCATACGGTTCGAAAGAATTGCGAAAAAAAATCAATGTGTCGATTCCAATCCTATTTCTTTTTTTTTTTAACATGAGTTTTGCTCTCCTTCCCCTTCCCTATATTCTATAATGTAGAAAATCAAAAAGAATTTTATGAACTTATTGAACTAACCTCTCATTGATGTATTGTTTCATCGAAATTCAAATTACGATGTCATTTTCTTGTTCCTGAATGGGCCCTTTCAATTCTTTTAGGTTCTTGTTCTACTCCGGGGGAAGATTTGCCCGAATTCCATTTGAGCATATAGGTCAAATGATTCCAGTACCACTTCTTTTTTTTTCAATTTTTCATACCTTTCCCAAAAATATTCGATGTATTCATCATACTACTCCATTGGTAGGCAGTTTAAAATTATCCCTATAGTAAGTCTCTATGATACAAGCAGTAATCGTGTAATTCTTATATATTCTACAAAATAGATTCTCTTATAGTAAGTTATATTCTATTTCATTAATAATGAATTTAATAAATTATTAAGAATTTAATGAAATTTCTATTTTCTTTTTATATTCTTTATTTCAGAATTACTACATTTACACTCCCATTCTATTACTTTTACTCTTACCATTTACAATTTGGTATTCTTTGAACGGAGCCTGGATACTTTCTTTTATCAGTCCAAGTAAACCATCAATTATTTTAATTGATAATATTGATTCCCAATAGGAATTATTGTGCTTCACGCTCCGAATTATTGATGGTTCAATAAATGAATATATATTTATTGGATTGGGCGAAACATAGAATACTCGATCGAGGGAGATAACGGAGAAATACCATATGACCAATCTGTCTGACAAGTCGCACTATACGTCAACCCAAGCTGCATCTTCCTCTCCAGGACTCCGAAAAGGTACTTTTGGAACACCAAGGGGCATTAAGATAAAGAAAAAAAATGAAGTACTATATTTTACTTTAATATGGAAACGTAACAATGGTTTTATTGTCTTCATCATTTTTTCTCTTTCTTTTCTATTCTTATATTCTATTTTTATATCTTTTAATCTTCTTTCTATTTAGAATCTTATTTAGATTCTATAAAATAGAACTTAATATTCTTATCTAGCTAGACTTTATAGTATATATAAGTATATATATATAGAACTGGAAGGTTCATAGAGGAATACAGAATGAATAAAGAAAGATTGTAACGAAGGGGATCGATGGGATCAGCCGATTGTTCGAATGATTTCGAATTCTAAAAAAGTATCTATGCATTTTTTTCCCTAAAAATCCTCCCATTGCGTATTGGTACTTATTGGGTATAGAATAAGATCTGTTTCTATTTGTTCTTCTAAATAGAAAGAAATAGAAAGAATTCTATTTCATTAAAAATAAAAAGAAGGGAATACAAATAAATATTAATCCTTTCCTATAAAAAATCTACCAAACAGGTGAAATACACGGTCTAGTCTTTTCCAATGCGATAAAGTTACATAATGTCTATTTCTTTTTCAGAAAGGGGTATTTACATGGGTTTGCCTTGGTATCGTGTTCATACCGTTGTATTGAATGATCCCGGTCGATTACTTTCTGTCCATATAATGCATACAGCTCTAGTTTCTGGTTGGGCCGGCTCGATGGCTCTATATGAATTAGCGGTTTTTGATCCCTCTGACCCTGTTCTTGATCCAATGTGGAGACAAGGCATGTTCGTTATACCCTTCATGACTCGTTTAGGAATAACCAATTCGTGGGGGGGTTGGAATATATCGGGAGGAACTATAATGAATCCGGGCATTTGGAGTTATGAAGGCGTGGCAGGAGCACATATTTTGTTTTCTGGCTTGTGCTTCTTGTCAGCTATCTGGCATTGGGTGTATTGGGACCTAGAAATATTCTGTGATGAACGTACGGGAAAACCTTCTTTGGATTTGCCCAAGATCTTTGGAATTCATTTATTTCTCTCAGGAGTTGCTTGCTTTGGCTTTGGTGCATTTCATGTAACAGGATTATATGGTCCTGGTATATGGGTGTCTGATCCTTATGGACTAACGGGAAAAGTACAATCTGTAAATCCAGCGTGGGGTGCGGAAGGTTTTGATCCTTTTGTTCCGGGGGGAATAGCTTCTCATCATATTGCAGCAGGTACATTGGGCATATTAGCGGGTCTATTCCATCTTAGTGTCCGTCCGCCTCAACGTTTATACAAAGGATTACGCATGGGTAATATTGAAACTGTGCTTTCCAGTAGTATTGCTGCTGTTTTTTTTGCAGCTTTCGTAGTTGCTGGAACTATGTGGTATGGTTCAGCAACTACTCCAATCGAATTATTTGGTCCCACTCGTTATCAGTGGGATCAGGGGTACTTCCAACAAGAAATATATCGAAGAGTTGGGGCCGGACTAGCCGAAAATTTGAGCTTATCGGAAGCTTGGTCTAAAATCCCCGAAAAATTAGCTTTTTACGATTACATTGGTAATAATCCGGCGAAAGGGGGATTATTCAGAGCAGGCTCAATGGATAATGGGGATGGAATAGCTGTTGGGTGGTTGGGGCACCCCATCTTTAGAGATAAAGAAGGGCGTGAACTCTTTGTACGTCGTATGCCTACCTTTTTTGAAACATTTCCGGTAGTTTTGGTAGATGGAGACGGAATTGTGAGGGCCGATGTTCCTTTTAGAAGGGCAGAATCCAAGTATAGTGTTGAACAAGTAGGGGTAACTGTTGAATTCTGTGGTGGAGAACTCAATGGAGTCATTTATAGTGATCCTGCTACTGTGAAAAAATATGCTAGACGTGCCCAATTAGGTGAGATTTTTGAATTAGACCGGGCTACTTTGAAATCCGATGGTGTTTTTCGTAGTAGTCCGAGGGGTTGGTTCACTTTTGGGCATGCTACGTTTGCTTTGCTTTTCTTTTTCGGACACATTTGGCACGGCGCCAGAACCTTGTTCAGAGATGTTTTTGCCGGTATTGATCCAGATTTGGATGCTCAAGTGGAATTTGGAGCATTCCAAAAACTTGGAGATCCAACTACAAGGAGACAAGTAGTCTGATACAAAATTCCTTTGCCATCTTTTGCCTCTATTTTTTCTTTTATTCTAGTATTTAGATATTTCATTATATTTCATATTCATTATATTTCATATATTTATCTTTTTTTCTATATTTTTATGTATAAATAGAATAATATAGAAAAATTCGAAATAGAATATAATCGAATAGTAATAAGATATGAATGACTATATCTATATATACATACTATATAGATAGTAATAGTTAGTAATAGTAAATTGTAAATCTCAAATTTGAATTTCTTTAGTAAATAATCCAAAATGAATAGGTGTGGAAGCTATAATTGTAAACCACGATCGAATCTATGGAAGCATTGGTTTATATATTCCTCTTAGTTTCGACTTTAGGGATAATTTTTTTCGCTATCTTTTTTCGAGAACCACCTAAAGTTCCAACTAAAAAAATGAAATGATTTTTCATTATTTCCATTGAAGTAATGAGCCCCCATATTAATATTGGAGCTCATTACTTCAACTAGTCCCCATGTTCTTCGAAGGGATCTCTTAATTTTTGAGAGGGTTGCCCAAAAGCGGTATATAAGGCATACCCAGTAAAGCTTACAAGTAAACCGGATATGGAGATGGCGACTAGGGTTGCTGTTTCCATTTTTCGATAATTTCAAGATCACAAAGGATCACGATAATGTTGTTTATTTACAACTACAACGGAATGGTATACAAAGTCAACAGATTTAAACCCATGATGAAAGAGGATTTATGGCTACAAAAACCGTTGAGAGTAGTTCTAGATCTGGGCCAAGATCAACTGGCGTAGGGAGTTTATTGAAACCATTGAATTCGGAATATGGAAAAGTAGCTCCAGGGTGGGGGACTACACCACTTATGGGAGTTGCAATGGCTCTATTTGCAATATTTCTATCTATTATTTTAGAAATTTATAATTCATCTGTTTTACTGGATGGAATTTCAATTAATTAGTTCATAAAAACTAGTAAGTCCTAGCAAAAAGATTATTTTACTTATACTTACTTAATGCTTAAGATACTGAATACTTCAACTTAAGATTACCTAAGACTTGGATTTATAGACCATTCTGGTAGTTCGATCGTGAAATTTATTTGTTTCGATATTTCATTTCCGGAATATGAGCGTGTGACTTGTTATAATTGATCCTATTGATAATACAGAGAATGGACCTGTCATCTCTATCAAGATGATTCTACCTCGTCAGATATTTATTCTAGTCTCTGGAGCACGGACTATATAGAATAGATCAAGAAAAGAAATAGTTGAACTATGATTCATACCTATTATTCAGACCTCGCAACCGGATTAAAAAAAAAATGGAAATAGGGAAATAGGTCTTTTCTAAATCAAACAATTTTTTCCTTCATACTTCCGAAAGAAACCTCTTTCTCTAGATTTTGTTGAGTTATTACATTCATTGAAGAAGTGATGATCAAATGGTTTTTACTCAGAAATCCTTTGAGTTTAGCTTTGGTTTTCTTAAATCATCGTGGTTCTAGTATGAATCTGAGGTTTCAATTGATTCATAGGGTCTCAACAAGAGAATTCCTATCAAAAAAAAAAAGATAGGGAAGAGAAGATTCAAGAGGCCTGTCATGATTAACATAAAGAAAGATAGATGAGCCAACTTGATATTGTATTTCTTGGCATTATCATCACAAAGAAGAGATTCCGGATTTTTCTTACTTCGTATCTTTGGGTCAAATCGAGTCAAGTGGCTAAGCCACAAGAAGTTTGAAACTCTCTATTCCATATCCGTTGAAACCAGTATTTGTGTGTTTCGGCTTGAGCCGTACGAGATGAAATTTTCATATACGGCTCTAAGAGGGGGAGTCTTTCTTGGTTTACCTATCTCAATAAAGTATATGATTGGTTCGAGGAACGTCTCGAGATTCAAGCGATTGCAGATGATATAACTAGTAAATATGTTCCTCCTCATGTCAATATATTTTATTGTTTAGGGGGGATTACGCTGACTTGTTTTTTAGTACAAGTAGCTACGGGTTTTGCTATGACCTTTTACTATCGTCCAACTGTTACAGAGGCTTTTTCCTCTGTTCAATACATAATGACTGAGGCCAACTTTGGTTGGTTAATTCGATCAGTTCATCGATGGTCAGCAAGTATGATGGTTCTAATGATGATCTTGCACGTATTTCGTGTGTATCTTACGGGGGGTTTTAAAAAACCCCGCGAATTAACTTGGGTTACAGGGGTAGTTCTGGCTGTATTGACCGCATCTTTTGGCGTAACTGGTTATTCCTTACCTCGGGACCAAATTGGCTATTGGGCAGTAAAAATTGTAACAGGCGTACCTGAAGCTATTCCTATAATAGGATCACCTTTGGTAGAATTCTTACGTGGAAGTGCTAGTGTGGGCCAGTCCACTTTGACTCGTTTTTATAGTTTACATACTTTTGTATTGCCTCTTCTTACTGCCGTATTTATGTTAATGCACTTTCCAATGATACGTAAGCAAGGTATTTCGGGTCCTTTATAGAGAAGGCAGATCATAGATATTTGTAATTTATTATATAGGGGAGGAACAAGAGTCTTTTATTGCTACAAATATGTATTATTGAAAAATAAGGCATGTTATTTGGATACTTGTATTCAATTCTGAAGTATTTTTTATTTGATACGAATCGAATAGTTGAACTATATTTTCCTAAAAGGGGATGGATTATGGGAGTGTGTGACTTGAACTATTGATTGGTCCATGCAGATCTATGATTTTATCCGCCAAGTTGGAATTCACAACCCAAGGTGTCTCCACATCCAACCATCATGTCAGTCCCTTTATGTAGCATAGGATAGGCCGGTTTTAACTTGAGGAGAATATTTTCTATGATCATACCCGAATCATGTCATACATGAAAAGGCTCCGTAAGATCCCTAGAATAAGTGATGTGGAATGATCCAATGTTCTATTTATTTACTTTGTTTGATTTTTTTTTTTTTTTTTAGTAATCTTAGTAATTTTTTTATAGTATGTAGATGCATTCATTTCCTTTGCATCGACCCTGATCTATTATACTATCGGAGTTAAATAAGGGATCTAAGGAAGAACAGGGGCTAGACTTTATTAGTAACAAGTAAAAACTTTGTATTTTGTTTATGTAATACAATCGAGATGTTGTGAGGATAAATACCAACCAAAAGATATGAGACAATCCAAAAAGCACTTGATCATGATCAAATTTGTAAGCCGACTTGGATATTGAGCATTTCCCTGTTGCCAGAACTGAATTATTTGCAATGAATAATGAATCGTTGAAACTCGGGGAAATGGAATTTGATAAAGAGTTTATTACATAGAGTCATTCTACATTATATATGTAGATATGTATAAAATATAGGTTTTCTATGGACCTATTTATGTTCTATGGATCTATTTCTGTGATTCTTTTGATTCTTGCTCGAGCCGGATGATAAAAAATTATCATGTCCGGTTCTTTTGGGGGATGGATCCACAAGAGTTAACCTATCCAAATAACAAAGAAACCTGATTTGAATGATCCTGTATTAAGAGCTAAATTGGCTAAAGGGATGGGACATAATTATTATGGAGAACCCGCATGGCCCAATGATCTTTTATATATCTTTCCAGTAGTAATCCTAGGCACTATTGCATGTAGTGTGGGTTTAGCAGTTCTAGAGCCGTCAATGATAGGTGAACCGGCGGATCCGTTTGCAACTCCGTTGGAAATATTACCCGAATGGTACTTCTTTCCCGTATTTCAAATACTTCGCACAGTGCCCAATAAATTATTGGGTGTTCTTTTAATGGTTTCAGTACCAATAGGATTATTGACAGTACCTTTTTTGGAGAATGTCAATAAATTCCAAAATCCATTTCGTCGTCCAGTAGCTACAACAGTATTTTTGATCGGTACCGCAGTAGCTCTTTGGTTAGGTATTGGAGCAACTTTACCTATCGATAAATCCCTCACTTTAGGTCTTTTTCAAAGTTAAATACCACGACATAGGTATCTAAGGAAGATCCTCTTCTGGATCTTCCCTAGATACCTCAATCTTATTATGTATCTATTCTGCAAATATATGGACCGTGTCGGAGATTCAAAACTTATTCTATTATTTTTTATTTTATTTATAATTCTAAAAACTAAAAAATTCCAATGGATTTAAAATGAAAACTTTTTCTTAGGTAAATTGATTGCAAAATGCTTCTGTAGAGTGCCCAATATCTTTTTTATATCTTCTATGCGAAAATATTCCATTTTCATAAGATCTTCTTGACTGTGATTCAAAAGGTCCAATAATGTATGTATATTGGACCTTTTGAGAAAATTATAGGTCCTGGAAGACAATTCTGATTGGTCAATAAAAATACATGTCAATGGAATTCCTTTTTTGTTTTTCTTGAGATTAGTGAATCTGTCTTGAAAGGAAAAAAAGGGTAGATTCCATCTGTTTTCATTTTCCTCTAAATTCATGTACTCTTCCTCTGCATGTAGAAAAGGAATCAATAAATCAATCAAATTACGAGAAGCTTCATAAAGTGCTTCTTTAGGAGTTAAACTTCCATTCGTCCATATTTCTAGAAAGAGTATCTCTTGTTTTTCATTCCCAGTCCCATAAGAATGAATACTATGATTTGCATTTCGAACAGGCATAGATACAATATCTATAGGATAACTTCCATCGTGAGATTCATTTGTGGATTTCATATGATATCCACGATCTCTCTTGATTTGTAATTCAATACACAAATCAATTGGTTCTGTCAGGTTAGCTATATGCTGTGTCGTGTCAACTATTTGTACAGAAGGTGGTGAGATAATATCTTGAGCTGTTATGTATTTAGGTCCCCTGACGCAAATGGATGCGCCCCTAACTCCATAGAGATTACTTTTCAATACAATCTCTTTCAAATTTATTAAAATCTCATGTACTGATTCTTCAATACCCTCTATCGTAGAATATTCATGCAGAACATTTTCAGATGTTGCACGTGTGATACATGTTCCTTCTATTTCTCCAAGTAAAGCCCTTCGCATGGCAATACCTATGGTATTGGCTTGACCTTTCATAAGCGGGGACAGAACAAAACGACCATAATAAAGACGCTTGCTGTCTACTCTTGATTCAACACATTTCCACTTTAGTGTTCGAGTGGATCCTGCTACTTCTTCTCGAACCATACTATTATTTTTCTTTTATTTATGATTATTGGATCAGATCATTGAATCATTTATTTCTCTTGGAATCTCTTGAATTATTATTTCTACACACGTCTTTTTTTAGGGGGGCGACATCCATTATGCGGCATGGGTGTTACATCACGTACGAAACTTAATAGCATCCCATTTCTCCGAATGGCTCGTAATGCCGCATCTCTTCCGAGACCTGGACCCTTTATCATAACTTCTGCTCGTTGCATACCCTGATCAACTAATGTACGAATAGCATTAAATGCCGCGGCTTGAGCAGCATAGGGTGTTCCTTTTCTTGTGCCTCTGAATCCAGAAGTACCTGCGGAAGCCCAAGAAACCACCCGACCTCGTACATCTGTAACAGTTACAATAGTATTGTTGAAACTCGCTTGAACATGAATAACTCCTTTTGGTATTCTACGTTCATTCTTTTTTGAACCAATACGTGCATTCTTACGTAAACCAATTTTTGCTATAGGTTTTGTCATATTTTATTAGATCATATTCATAAGAATAAAATAAAAAGAAAGAAGAATCAGAAAGATACGGGGATAGCTATTTAATATAAAAACGAATCCTTTCTTTTTACATGTACATGATGTACATGGGTTTTTCTTTTAAAAAGTTCTTGATTTAGAACTTGAGAAGGATTACCCCTGTCTCTGTTTATGTCTCAGATTGGAACAAATGACTATAATTCGACCCCGCCTACGAATCAAACGACATTTTTCACAAATTTTACGAACAGAAGCCCTTATTTTCATATTTATCATTCCTTATTTTCATTCTGAATCTATTTTTTTTGAAACAAAAATTAGTTTATTGCATTTTTGAACTTCGAATTATATCCCTACGAAAAGGATGTTTCAAAGAATGATCTAATCGTTCGAATCTTTTTTGCGAAGTCTATAAATTATACGTCCCCTGGTTGAATCATAACGACTCATTTCGATTTTAACTCTATCTCCGGGTAGTATACGTATAAAACTGCGTCGGATTCTCCCTGAAATATAACCTAGAATTAGATCTTCATTATCTAATCGAACTCGGAACATACCGTTGGGAAGTGATTCAGTAATTAAACCCTCATGAATCAATTTTTGTTCTTTCATTCCAGGGAACCCCCTTTAAGTATTAATTAATAGAGGAAGAGTTCTATAATTCACTTCTCCTCTCTCTTTTACAAATAGTAAGTTCAAGAGAAAATTAGGGTACCCCAGGAGAATCACCATATATAACACAAAATTTCTCCTCCAATTTTTTCTAGTCGAGCTTCTCGATCTGTCATTATACCTCGAGAAGTAGAAAGAATTACAATTCCCATTCCACCTAAAATTTTAGGAATTCGTTGATAGTTGGAATAGATTCGTAGACCGGGTCGGCTGATACGTTTTAATTTTATTTTATTCCCTTTCCTAGTCTTTCTATGTCGTAAGGTTGAAACCAAGAAATTTTTTTGACTTTCTTGATGTTTTCGAACGTTTTCAATAAAACCTTCTCGTAAAAGTATTTTCACAATGTTTTTAGTGATATTAGTAGATACTATTTGAACTCTTCCTTTTTGATCTATGTCAGCATTTCTTATAGAAGTTATTATATCGGCAATAATGTCCCTACCCATGATGAACTATAGTTATTGGTGCCTTCTAATTTTGATATAATCAACATGCTTCTTTTTTGTTTTATTTTTTATTAAATTTTTTTATTATTTCATTATTAAAATTTCTAAGAAATTTAAAGTATATACATGAGACACAATCTATTAATCAGATCTATTTCAGATATTTGAATATTCTATATATAGAATATAGATAGGATATATCCTATTTTCATCTATAAGAATCTATAAGACCTCGGGTGCTAATGAAACTATTTTAGTAAAATTCAACTGTCGCAATTCTCGAGCAACCGCACCAAAGATTCGAGTTCCTTTTGGATTTCCTTCTTGATCAATGATAACCGCTGCATTGTCATCATATCGTATTATCATGCCGTTGTCACGTTTGAGTTCTTTACACGTGCGTACAATCACAGCTCTAATTATTTCTGATCTTTCTAGAGGCATGTTGGGCACTGCTTCTTTGATTACAGCAACAATAACATCGCCAATATGAGCATATCGGTGATTACCAGTTCCTATGATTCGAATACACATCAATTCTTGAGCTCCACTGTTATCCGCTACATTCAAAAGGGTCTGAGGTTGAATCATATCATTTTTATTTTAATCTCTTATTTAAATGCAAGGGATAATAAAAAAAAAAAAGAAATATTGTCTGTCCAGAGATAAAGAAATCCGTAGTTGTTTTTTCATTATCCATACTCCTTCTTCTTTTACTTTTGTTTACCTATCCTGAAATAACAAATTGAGTTCGTATAGGCATTTTGCATGATGCTATTTTCATAGCAGCTTTGGCTACAGTTTCTGATACTCCACTAATTTCATAAAGTATTCGGCTCGGTTTAACAACGGATACCCAATATTCGGGGGATCCCTTTCCCGAACCCATACGTGTTTCTGTAGGTCTCACAGTAACAGGTTTGTCGGGAAAGATACGTACCCATATCTTTCCACCACGACGCGCATATCGTGTCATTGCTCTTCGCCCTGCTTCTATTTGTCTAGCTGTGATCCAAGCAGGTTCAAGTGCCTGAAGAGCGTATCTGCCAAAACAAATCTGATTGCCTCGGCAAGATATTCCCTTCATTCGACCTCTATGTTGTTTACGAAATCTGGTTCTTTTGGGGTTATAGTTGATGGTTGTTTCTGAATTCCATCTCTACTGCAAAACCGGACATGAGAGTTTCTTCTCATCCAGCTCCTCACGAATGAAATGATTCAACACGAATGAAATGATTCAATAATGATTCAATAATATTAAATATTATATATACACAATATACACATGTATTTCTGTATTTCATTCTATCAAAATAAAGAATATACTAATTTTTTATATTGAATTTTTGGATTTGTTACATAGGTAGCTTTATATATAACTAGGTGTGTTTTTCTATTTTATTTTATCTTTTTATTTTATCAAAATTTCTAATAAAAGAAATTCTGAAATTAAAGAAAAATAAAGAAAGGTTTCGCGGGCGAATATTGACTCTTTCCTCCTTCATTTGTAGGGTCAATTCATGACCATTCAGAATAAATATATTTTTTTGGTTCATTACGCCATCCTACCCAATGAATCATTAGGATTGATTCGTTTTCAAGAAAATCCTATGTAATCACGGGTTCCATCGTTCCCATAGCTTCTCTATTAATGCTTAGGCTTTGAACTCTGCAATGGAGCTCTCAACAAAATTTGTTATTTGTTTGCGAGTTAATCTCCTCAGTTTTTCTTAACCCGAAGCTCGATTCAATTATTCTCTATTTTCTATTATTTAGATTATTATTTTAATTTCATTTATTTAATTTATTTTCTTCTATAGTTTCTATTTTTTATTTGTATATTTCTTATTCTATTGTAATTAGTGTAATTAGATATTTTTTATTTTTATTATATTTTATTATATATTGATATATATTGATGTTGATGCTTTATAACACTGCCTTTTTTATTTTTTTTTATGAGTTAATTCTTCATAAACCATACATATGGGAATCATATATCATTGATATCTTTATTCTCTCTTTCTATCATCCTTCCATTTTTCCACATCCCCCTTTTTTTTTTCACAATTCATAATCAGATTTCTTTTTTATTAAAAAAAAAGAATTTCAGTTGCTACAACTATATGATCGATTCAGTCATATAGTGACTGTTTCTTGGGATCTCGACAATACGAAGCAATAAGTTGGTTTTTAATTTTGAGTTTCTTGAGTTTTGATAGTTACTAAGTTTATAGTCGGGCCAGACTGTTTCTTTTTTCTTTTTTCAATCTAAATTCTAAACTCTAAAGAAAAAACTAACGAGTCACACACTGAGCATAGCAATTATAATAAAATCTAAATGAAATCAAAGGGTAAATCAAATTTTTATTCAACCTTATAGAATTATAATTGTTTGTTTTTCTTTGATTAATTGATTAAGAAAAAAATAAGAAAAGAGTTTCTAAATCTTTTTTATCGATGAGCAGAATGGCGAGATAAAGAAAGGTCCATTATTCTTATTTTCTTATTCTTGGTTTACAAATATCCAAATTTTGATGCCTAAGACTCCATAGATAGTTCTAATTGTATAGGAACAGTGATCAATTTTAGCGCGAATTGTTTGTAAGGGAACCCTGCCTTCTCTGATCCATTCGACACGTGCAATCTCTTTTCCGTCGATACGTCCTGCAATTTGCACTTGAATTCCTTTTGTATCCGTTTGTTCAGTTAATTCAATAGCTTTTTTCATTGCCTTTCGAAATGAGACTCTATTTTTTAATTGTAAAGCTATATATTCTGCAAGAATATTAGGTTGTCCATAAGGCTTTTCAATTCTTGTGATAGCAATATTGAGTCTCCGGTTTACAGAATGAAACTTTTTTTGTACATTCATCTGTAATTCTTCGACTCCCCGTGTCCGTCCTTCTATTAATAAGTTGGGAAATCCAATGTAGATTATGACCTGAATCAAATCTATTCTTTTTTGAATTACTATACGGGCAATTCCTTCGAAACCTGAGGATATTTTCTTATTTTTTTTTACATAGTCCTTAATACAATTCCGTATTCTTTCATCTTCTTGTAGACCCATGGAAAAATTCTTTGATTTTGCGAACCAAAAAGAATGATGACTTTGAGTTGTTCCAAGTCTGAAACCAAGTGGATTTATTTTTTGTCCCATATTTTTATATTCTTTTTCCATCCATTTTTTTCTAAATAGGAATCTAAATTTTAGATTTTAAAGAAATCTTTATATGACAAGTGGTTTTTTTTATCAGATAACTACGTCCTCGAGCCCGGGGTTTTAACTTTTTTACAATAGCACCTCTATTGACTTCAGCTTTACTAATAAATAAATCAGCTTCATTTAAACCCATATTATGACTAGCATTTGCTGCTGCAGAATAAACTAATTTTAAAATTGGATAAGATGCCCAATAAGGCATTAGTTCCAGTATCATGAGTGTTTCCTCATAAGAACGTCCCCGAATCTGATCAATTACTCTTCGTGCTTTGAAAACAGACATATATATATGTTGAGCTAAAACTTTTGCTTCTCTATCCGAATTCTCGTTCTTTATCATAAAAGTTCTCCCCCGCCAATGAATGATAAGTGCCTAGGTGAAGCATAGTATAAGATAAGTCAGAAAAGTCTAAGTCTTATGAAAAAGAAAATAAATATACCTCTACTCTTACTATAAGATAAAGACTCTTAAGATATAAGATAAGGCTTTTCACATGAATACTTAGTAGAACGACTAACGACGAGATTTATTATCGTTTCTCGCGTGTCTCACGAAAGTGAGAGTAGGTGCAAATTCTCCCAATTTGTGACCGACCATACGATCTGTGATATAAATAGGTAAATGTTCCTTTCCATTATGAATAGCGATTGTATGGCCAATCATTGTGGGTATAATGGTAGATGCCCGAGACCAAGTCACTATGATTTCTTTCTCCTCCCTCCTGTTGAGTTTTTCAATTCTTCCCGATAAATGATTAGCTACAAAAGGATTTTTTTTGAGTGAACGTGTCACGGCTGATTACTCCTTTTTTTACATTTTTGAAATTGGCATTCTATGTCCAATATCTCGATCTTAATCTGAAGTATAATGATGAATGGAAAAAAGAGAAAATCCTTTAGCTAGATAAGGGAAGGGGCGGATGTAGCCAAGTGGATCAAGGCAGTGGATTGTGAATCCACCATGCGCGGGTTCAATTCCCGTCGTTCGCCCATCATATTATTTCCAATTCCAAAAATTCGATTTTCAATGTTCCTATTTACGGCGACGAAGAATAAAACTATCACTATATTTGTTCCTTTTCCTACTTCTTCTTCCAAGCGCAGGATAACCCCAAGGGGTTGTGGGTTTTTTTCTACCAATTGGGGCTCTCCCTTCACCGCCCCCATGGGGATGGTCTACAGGGTTCATAACTACTCCTCTTACTACAGGACGCTTACCTAGCCAACACTTAGATCCGGCTCTACCCAAACTTTTTTGGTTCACCCCAACATTACCCACTTGTCCGACTGTTGCTAAGCAGTTTTTGGATATCAAACGGACCTCCCCAGATGGTAATCTTAATGTGGCCGATTTACCCTCTTTTGCAATCAGTTTCGCTACAGCGCCTGCTGCTCTAGCTAATTGTCCACCCTTTCCAAGTGTGATTTCTATGTTATGTATGGCCGTGCCTAAGGGCATATCGGTTGAAGTAGATTCTTCTTTTTTATCAATCAAAACCCCTTCCCAAACTGTACAAGCTTCTTCCAAAGCATACGGCTTTCTAGATGTATATGATGATATCTAGACAGATGGATCTTATATGAATCGTATGATGAAGTACCACATGAGTGGATATATAGGAATCCAAATCTGCCGAATCACTTATGTTATGATCTTCTACATCCTAGGTCTCCCCGTTCCGTCATCTGGCTTATGTTCTTCATGTAGCATTCAGACCGGATGACTCTATGAAATTACGTCGATACTTGCACATATTACGGGTAACGTAGGAGACATCTCTATTTTTCCCCGGGGGGTCTTTCTAATTACCACTGCTTAGCTTTCAATTCGCCTCTGACCATCAAATGAAATGTGAATAACCCGTCCTCCTCTCTTTGAAACAAGGGGCGCTTCCGGTTCTGTGCGCGCTTCAAACAATTTTGTCTTCTCCATATTACCATATCTCTAGAGTCAATAATTTTCTATGAGGAACTACTGAACTCAATCACTTGCTGCCGTTACTCAACAGTTTTCTGTTGAGGTCTATCCCGTAGAGGTACTCCAATTGGATCAGTGATCGATTTCTAGGTTTCGTCATAAACCTAATTGGTTACTTCCAATTACGTAAATCAATAGTTCAAACCGCACTCAAAGGTAGGGCATTTCCCATTGATATAGGAACTTCTGTACCAGAAACAATGGTATCTCCAATTATAGCCCCTCTGGGATGTAAAATATATCTCTTCTCACCATCCCCATAGTGTATGAGACAAATGTATGCATTTCGATTAGGGTCATATTCTATGGTTACGATTCTACCAGATATCCCTTTTTCATTCCGTCGAAAGTCGATTTTACGGTATAGACGCTTATGACCTCCCCCTCTATGCCCTGCGGTAATGATCCCTCTGGCATTACGACCTTTACCACAACGATGCTGTCCATAGATCAAATTATTTCGTGGATTGGATTTCACTTGACTGTCTACGGCTCCATTGCGTGTGCTCGGGGTAGAAGTTTTGTATAAATGTATTGCCGTGTTATTAAGTCTTTTGCTTTAAGTTCTTTTCTCTATAAGAGGTGGAATAGAATAACCCGGTTGAAGCGTAATGATCATACGTCTGTAATGCATTGTATGTCCCATAATAGGTCCCATCCTTTTACCCTTTCCCGGGAGTCGATGACTATTCATAGCTCTTACCTTGACACCAAAGAAGAGTTCGACCCAATGCTTTATTTCTGTCCTAGTTGATCCTGATTCGACATTAGAAGTATATTGATTGTTCCCCAATAACCGAATACTTTTTTCTGTAAATACTGCATATTTGATTCCATCCATAAATCCATTTTCTTCCCTATGAGTTCCAGTATCGATAAGAATTCTAGTTCTTACTGTTCATATGTTATGGTATGAATATACCATACCAATTCGCTATGTATGGATGATGAGATTCCATTGATACAGAGCCAATTCCAATAGACTTATTGAATGTTCCCATTGGCGTGCATCCAGCAGGAATTGAACCTACGAATTTGCCAATTATGAGTTGGGCGCTTTAACCATTCAGCCATGGATGCTTAACAGGGATCATCGTACATCGTGAATAACCAAATTCCAATTGAAATGAAATCTTTAGGAGGAATCAATGAAACGACATCAATTCAAATCCTGGATATTCGAATTGAGAGAGATATTGAGAGAGATCAAGAATTCTCACTATTTCTTAGATTCATGGATCAAATTCGATTCAGCGGGATCTTTCACTCACATTTTTTTCCACCAAGAACGTTTTATGAAACTCTTTGACCCCCGAATTTGGAGTATCCTACTTTCACGTGATTCACAGGGTGCAACAAGCAATCGATATTTCACGATCAAAGGTGTAGTACTGCTTGTAGTAGTGGTCCTTATATCTCGTATTAACAATCGAAAGATGGTCGAAAGAAAAAATCTCTATTTGATGGGGCTTCTTCCTATACCTATGAATTCCATTGGACCCAGAAAGGAGACATTGGAAGAATCTTTTTGGTCTTCCAATAGAAATAGGTTGATTGTTTCGCTCCTGTATCTTCCAAAAGGGAAAAAGATTTCTGAGAGTTGTTTCATGGATCCGCAAGAGAGTACTTGGGTTATCCCAATAAAGAAAAAGCGTATCATGCCTGAATCTAACCGGGGTTCGCGGTGGTGGAGGAACCGGATCGGAAAAAATAGGGATTCTAGTTGTCAGATATCTAAGGAAACCGTAGCTGGAATTGAGATCTCATTCAAAGAGAAAGATAGCAAATATCTGGAGTTTCTTTTTTTATCCTATACGGATGATCCGATCCGCAAGGACCATGATTGGGAATTTTTTGATCGTCTTTCTCCGAGGAAGAAACGAAACATAATCAACTTGAATTCGGGACAGCTATTCAAAATCTTAGGGAAAGACTTGATTTGTTATCTCATGTCTGCTTTTCGTGAAAAAAGACCAATTCAGGGGGAGAGTTTCTTCAAACAACAAGGAGCTGGGGCAACTATGCAATCCAATGATATTGAGCATGTTTCCCATCTCTTCTCGAGAAACAAGTGGGGTATTTCTTTGCAAAATTGTGCTCAATTTCATATGTGGCAATTCCGCCAAGATCTCTTCGTTAGTTGGGGGAAGAATCAGCACGAATCGGTTTTTTGGAGGAACGTCTCGAGAGAGAATTGGATTTGGTTAGACAATGTGTGGTTGGTAAACAAGGATCGGTTTTTTAGCAAGGTACGGAATGTATTGTCAAATATTCAATATGATTCCACAAGGTCTATTTTCGTTCAAGTAACGGATTCTAGCCAATGGAAAGGATCTTCTTCTGATCAATCCAGAGATTCTTTCGATTCCGTTATATCTTTCGATTCCGTTATAAATGAGAATTCAGAATATCACACATTGATCGATCAAACAGAGATTCAGCAACTAAAAGAGAGATCGATTCTTTGGGATCCTTCCTTTCTTCAAACGGAACGAACAGAGATAGAATCAGATCGATTCCCGAAATGCCTTTTTGGATCTTCCTCCATGTCCTGGCTATTCACGGAACCTGAGAAGCGGATGAATAATCATCTGCTTCCGGAAGAAATCGAAGAATTTCTTGGGAATCCTACAAGATCCATTCGTTCTTTTTTCTCTGACAGATGGTCAGAACTTCATCTGGGTTCGAATCCTACTGAGAGGTCCACTAGAGATCATAAATTGTTGAAGAAAAAACAAGATGTTTCTTTTGTCCCTTCCAGGCGAGCGGAAAATAAAGAAATGGTTGATATATTCAAGATAATTACGTATTTACAAGATACCGTCTCAATTCATCCTTCGGAACCATATCACATCCCGGATCTGGTTCCGAAGGATGAACCGGATATGGACAGCTCCAATAAGATTTCATTCTTGAACAAAAATCCATTTTTTGATTTCTTTCATCTATTCCATGACCGGAACAAAGGGGGATACGCGTTACGCCACGATTTTTTTGAATCAGAAGAGAGATTCCCAGAAATGGCGGATCTATTCACTCTATCAATAACCGAGCCGGATCTGGTGTTTCGTAGGGGATTTGCCTTTTCTATTGATTCCTACGGGTTGGATCAAAAAAAATTCTTGAATGAGGTATTCAACTCCAGAGATGAATCGAAAAAGAAATCTTTATTGGTTCTACCTCCTCTTTTTTATGAGGAGAATGAATCTTTTTCTCGAAGGATCAGAAAAAAATTGGTCCGGATCTACTGCGGGAATGAGTTGGAAGATCCCAAACTAAAAACAGCGGTATTTGCTAGCAACAACATAATGGAGGCAGTCAATCAATATAGATTGATCC